AATGTATCAATCTTTTTCATAGCATTATCCATTAGAAATGAATTTTCTAACATTTGACTCCGTACCACTGAAAGATTTAGTCGCATACTTGAAAGATAACCCAAAAAAAAGAGAGAATGTTTGGATAATTGGTTTATATGGATTCTTCCTGGTTCAGACCACACATAAAAATGACATTGCCATAAATGGACAAGGTAATATTTCCATTTATTCATCAAAAGAGGCGTATCTTTTGAAACCAGAATGGATTTTCCTTGATATCTAACATAATGCATGAAAGGATCCTGGAAGAACAATGGGATAGCCGGAAAATCGTTAGAAAAGACTTCTTCTATAGGATGCTTTATTTTTTCATAGAAATATATTCGCTCAAAAAAGCTCCCAGAAGATGTTAATCGTAAATGACAAGATTGGTTACGGATAAAAAGTAAGATGGATTCATATTCACAAACATGAGAATTATATAGGAATAAAAAGAATCTCGAATTACTTTTAAAAAAAATAGAAATAGATTTATTTGAAATAATAAGACTATTCCAATTATAATAATCGTGAAGAAAAAGACGTAATAAATGCAACGAAGAGGCATCTTTTACCCAGTAGCGAAGGATTTGAACTAAGATTTCCAAATGAATAGGGTAGGGTATTAGTACATCCGATACATAATTTAAATATGGGAATTTGTCCTCTAAAAATGGAAATATTGAATGAATCGATCGTAAATTAGAATATTTTACAATTTCTGTCCCCTTTAAAGAAGATACTAATCGTATGGAAAATGGAATTTCCACAATGACCGCAAATCCCTCGGATATCAGTTGAGAATACAAATTCTTATTGGACCAAAAAACGTTATTTTGGTTAGAATCATGAGCAACAAGAATCAAATGATTCTGTTGATACATTCGAGTAATTAAACGTTTTACAATTAGTAAACTAGATTTATTGTCATAACCTACATTTTCTAACAAACTCGATTTATTTAAACCACGATCATGAGCAAATGCATAAATATACTCCCGAAAGATAAGTGGGTATAGGAAGTCATGTTTCCAAAATTTATCTAGTTCTAAATATCCTTGAAATTTTGCCATTTGAAATTAGATTTGAACTAGAAATGTAACTAAGAGATTTATTGGGTTATCAAATGATACATAGTACGATACAGCCAAAACAAGGTATTACAAGGTATTATAATAAGAAAAATAAGAAAAACCTCGGAAAAAGGTAAGACTCATCAACCATCAACGGACTCTCTATCCTCTGTCTTTTTTTTTTTTATTAAATTGGTTTATTTATGTTCATTCTATAATAACAAGATGATTAGAAATCCTTTATTTTTACAATCCAATCGCTCTTTTGATTTTGAAACAAAAAAAAAAATAAATCTTTTTATCAATGTACTGCCTTCTTTTACACATCTATCCCCACCTCATAATTCAGAATGGAGAATAACTAATAGTTAGGACTCATAAAAAAATAAATAATCCACTTATGGGAAAAAACTTCCCCGCGGCAAGCACTAATATATTGTTAACATCTAATTAGATCGGGGAATAATTCATTCAAAAATTCAGAACAAGAGCTCGTTACTTTTTATTTCCCTATAATTAGAACCGTAGCAGGGCTCTATCCATTTATTTCCTCGACCCAGCTGTAACTTTAGTTTCATTTTTTTTCCACGCCCCAAGAATCAAGAATAAAAAAAAAAAAATGAAACAAGGTTTTGACCGATACGGCAAGAATGAAATATTCTTAGAATTCTCCATTGATACGACATGCTGCTTTTTCCATTCATTTCTTTCAGGATCAGTCGCGGTCTTACAAACTCTACCGATGGTATGGACGAATCCATTGCTTCATACAAATGTGTAAAAGATGCTAGTCGCACTTAAAAGCCGAGTACTCTACCGTTGAGTTAGCAACCCCAATCAAATAGCTAAAATGTATAGATACAACCGGAATCCCAATAAATAAAGAAATTGAATTGCAAAGCGCAATCAAAACATTAAAAATGGCAAAACAAAAAAAAAAATATATAAAAATTGTCAAATCAAAATATAGATAAAATATGGATAAAGTCAAAATATTTGTAGAGCAACTCTTGTCTCTTATGTTATCCATTATTATATTTTATTCATTTTAATAATAAAAAAACTAAGGACTTATTGTATCACAGAAAATCCAATGGAACCCGTTATTTGAATGAAATAAAATCTAGGGAACGGAGATAAATAAATGCATTTATCCACGATCGGATTATATTTATTTGATACATTGTTGTCAATATGAATGGAAATGTTGAGAAAAGAATACAATAAAGAAATAGAAGAAATAGAAAATAAATTAGAAATTGAAATAAAAATGGAAATATTATTAACTAATAAAAAAATTAATTAATAAACAAAATAGAAATATTAAAAGAATTCAATTTTAAATAAAAAAAAAAACTAAGGACTTGTGTTGGATTGGCACTCCATAGATAATTGACATATATACAAAATAAGGTATAACCGGAAGAATAAATTTAATTAAATAATTAAAATAATAAAGTCGAAAAAATCGGGTTTATTCATTATTCAATCAATAAAAAAATAAAAAATAACTTAACCTTTTTATTTTTTATTTGCTCATAGAATTCCAACAAAAAACACCCCATATGACATGAAAATAATATCCAAATTGAAGACCCAATTATCTCTTGATATTTTTTCTATCTATTCTATCAATTATATCAATAAAATTTTATCAATAAAATATATTTTGATCGTTATAAACGACGACATTCTATAGTAACAATAATAAATTCTATAGTAACAATAATAAATTGAGTATGATATGAATAGAACAAGTGAGGAGAGAAAATAGCGAAGAAAAGATTATATAAAGATAAAGCTATATCTATATACAAGTAATCCACACTCTCTTTTTTATATATTTCATTATATAATTTCATTAATTGAACTTCATTTGGTGATTAAGACCAAGTTCCATAAAAACCCCTGCCTTCTTTAAAATATCATGAACAGTTCCTGTAGGCTGAGCCCCTTTTTCAAGGAAATATAGAATAGCAGGAACATTTAAATCGGTTTGATTCTTTATCGGATCATAAAAACCCACTTTCCGAAGATCTCTTCCTTCTCTTCGGGATCGAACATCAATTGCAACGATTCGATAAATAGCTCATTGGGATAGATGTAGATGAACAATACCCCCCCGAGAAACGTATAAGAAGTTTTCTCCTCGTACGGCTCCAGAAAATTCGAAATTATGTCTATGTATAGAATTCTAATATCAGATAAATCCCTAAAATCATCAAATCAATTAAATCACGAATTCTCTTTCTTTCTATGACTTAAATGACTTAAATACTTTTTCTTATTCGTTCCAAAAAAAAAAATTGCATCCTCATAACTCAAGTTGTATAATTCTCAAATAACTCAAGGAAACCTTTATAAAAATTTCATTTATTGAGCGGTCTTTAATCCCCTTTTGTCTGTCTCTTTTAGAATTTATTTATTTTTTTTTTTTATTCTAATCTTTTTGTTCAGACAATTGAAAACGGTATTTTCTTGTTCCAGGATCCTTTATCTTTGCCTTGAATCATTGGGTTTAGACATTACTTCGGTGATTTTTAATCGTTTCAAAATGGCAGCAACATACCATTTTTGTGATTTCTTTCCATCAAATAATCATATAAATGGTTGATTCTTGTTTAATACACTTTTAATTTGATCAAAAGAGTTTTACCAATTCAAAAAAAAAACTTTGGATTTGAAACTTGCTTGAATTGGATCTTTTCGATTTATATATCGAAAATAGACTTACAAAGTTGTCCCAATTTATTGATTGATACTAACCCTAGATTCTTGCCCCCGAGAAATGAATCAATACTTTCTGCTCGAGCTCCATCGTGTACAGTAAATTTATATCAAACCACAATATCCCCTCAAAAAAATGAGAGGTCTAGTGGAAAAGAACAAATGATGTCGAGTCAAGAGCACTTTCATTCCTATAAAATTACTATATTATATAGTATATAATGGTGGATGTAAGACTCCACAACGGATCGTGTCCTTCAAGTCGCACGTTGCTTTCTACCACATCGTTTTAAACGAAGTTTTACCATAACATTCCTTTAGTTTGTAACCCGTATCTAATTGATTCCATCATGGAATTATGAATAGTCATTGGTTCGGTTGGTACTGGTACATAGTAATCTATACTTTATTCCATCATGGAATTATGAATAGTCATTGGTTCGGTTGGTACTGGTACATAGTAATCTATACTTTATTCATTCAATATAAAAATAAAAAAAAAAAATGGGTAGTTTCTGAAGAAGTTTTAGCAAAAATTCAATTTAACTCCAGATCCAAAAAATATTAATTAAATAAAATGAAATAAAAATTATTAAAAAATTTACAATTATATACCAATTATATCCATAAATTATATACATATTATATATAAAAATCTATTAAAATATATAAATAAATTGAATAGATTTATAAGAAATTGAATAGAGAATAGATTTATAAGAATCTATAATAAGAATATATAATTCTAATAATTTAGAATAATAATTAATATCAATTTAAATAATATCAATTAAAATATTTCATAAATAAGATATCTATAATAAGAATATATAATTCTAATAATTTAGAATAATAATTAATATCAATTTAAATAATATCAATTAAAATATTTCAAAAAAAGATATATATTTAAAATAAATAATAATTATAAATAGTAATAGCACGAATCTAATAAAATCTAATAAAAAAAAATTAAATTTTTTTGAATCTGCATCTTCAAGTAACTTGATAGGATAAATTCAACAATTCTATTTTTTGAGTGAAATGGTGGATAAAAACTGATGTAAGGGAAGATTCGGTTTTTTTTTTTTCATACTGATTGATAAGAAATAATATGGATACCTATATCTATCGAATAGACTAAACAATTGTTACTGAAAGAAATTATAGATATTCTATCTTAAATATTTAAGATTTAGAATCTTTCTAATTTTCAAATTTAGAGATCACAAATAGAGTGAATTTTATCTGTGTCTTATTTGAACTCGATTCAATTTGTGAAAAAGATATGATTCCCAGAAGAATTATTAAGCATCACATTTTTCCAATATTCTTACTCTAAAATAAAATAAAAAAATGAAATAGAAAGTTGTTAAAAAAAAAAGACTGGAATCAAATCTATATTATTCTATATCAGAATATAAAATAATATTTTAATGTTATAGATGGATTGAAGTTATAGATGGATTGAATCTGTGATAATGTTATAATAGATTTGGTATGCTCTGGGACGGAAGGATTCGAACCTCCGAATAGCGGGACCAAAACCCGATGCCTTACCACTTGGCCACGCCCCATTTCTATTTGACACTAATAAACACTAATATTATTAGTAGTTGTTCGTCAATTCCAGTCTAAATATCTATAAAAAAAAATCTTATTGTTAATAAAATTTTGTTATATGTAGATATAAAATGAAACTCAATTTATTGATCATTACATATAATTCAATTAAGATATTGTATGAAAATATGATTTGAGAATTAAAGTTGAAGGATTTTTGATTGGGCGAGTTCAAATCAAAGAAAGTTTTTTTGTCTATCTTATTTTTATTCATTTTCCCCTCTATCAATAACTCAACTTATTAATAACTCAATCAAAATACAAAATAAATACAAGTATCTTCAAGAACAATTTGTTATGCTTAATATATTTAGTTTGATCTGTATCTGTCTTAATTCTACCCTTTATTCAAATAGTTTTTTCGTCGCCAAATTGCCCGAGGCTTACGCTTTTTTGAATCCAATCGTAGATTTTATGCCAGTAATACCTTTGCTGTTTTTTCTTTTAGCTTTTGTTTGGCAAGCTGCTGTAAGTTTTCGATAAGATCTTTAATACTATTCTAGACAAATTTATGATTTATTCGAAAAAAAAAAAAATTCTAACAATTGATAAGATCAGATAAGTTTTACAGTATAAATCCTCGATTCAAATATTGAAATTATTGTACAGCCCTGATAAATTTTTATCACCCCTTATTCCATTCCTCATTCTGACCTCTTTCCATTGAAAGACCATATTGGAGTTCCTCAAAATATCTCATTTTGGATATAAAAGAAAAATTTTTGTAATGAAAAACTCAACTTTTATTACATATTACAATTCCATTTTTTTTTTTTTTTTTTTTCTCTAATTATAAAAAACACTTTATTTCTTGGTGTTAAAATCCAAAATAAAATTTAAATAGTTAGGGTATGCGGTATAAAATAAAAATAGAGAATCTATTCTCTTTTTCCTAAAAAAAAATCTTGGAGATTGTTCGATGCTTACTCTCAAACTATTTGTTTACACGGTAGTGATATTCTTTGTTTCTCTCTTCATCTTCGGATTCCTATCTAATGATCCGGGTCGTAATCCTGGACGTGAAGAATAAAAAAAAAATGGTTTTTCTTGCTTGATTTTTAAAGGTTCTTAGTAGGATTTTCTCTATTCCACACCTTTAACTATTAAAAAAAAATAATAAATCTCGATTTCTTTCGCGATAAATTCGAAAGAAAATACCAAGTTTTAGATGAAAACGGAAAGAGAGGGATTCGAACCCTCGGTACAAAAAACTCGTACAACGGATTAGCAATCCGACGCTTTAGTCCACTCAGCCATCTCTCCCCCGATTGAAAAAAGAAAATGACTATGTTACATTAGTAAACAAACATAAAACTTGAAAAAAGCTCTTTTCCCTTTTTAATTTTGATTTTATTCATCTTTCTTTTCTATTTTTAATAGAATTTTTTTTTTATAATTATATAAATTATATAATTAAATATAATATAAATTATTAACATATAAATGTTAAATATAGTTTTTTATAATTATATAAATTATATAATTAAATATAATATAAATTATTAACATATAAATGTTAAATATAGTTTTTTATAATATAAAAGTGAAATAAAAAATAAACAATAAAATAATATTAAATTGAAATTCTTTTTATTAAATATTAAATTCTTTTTAATTATTTATTTATTATTTCATTTTAATTATATATAATTATATATATTTATATTTCAATTTTGAATTATATATATTTTATATTTAAATTGAATATAATATTCAAAACAAAATATATATAAATAAAAATATAAATAAAATCTTTTTTTTTTTTTTGAGTTCATCCAAAGAAACCTTTTATTTCCACGGCTTGGCTTGGTCAGTACCTAGCTGGGCCGGGCCTCTTTTGTTCCAACGAATCGGAATAAAATTATTTATTTAATAAAGTCAAATTCATTTTTTAATAAAAAAAGCTAAGTAAAGAAAAGAATGGAACTCTTATTATTTAGTTATTTAATAGTTATTTAAATGAGTTTAAATGAGTCCTCATTTCCTAATCTTAATCTCATTAGGTCCTCTGACAAAACACGTTAACTTTCTAATTTTCATGATTCTTTTCTCTTTT